TATTTTTTGGACTAATTACCAGTCCAAAATACCTTTTAATGCCAAAAATACTAATTACTTTTGTAATGGCAATTGGAATGATATTAACTCCTATTTATTCATTATCTATGTCACGCCAGATGTTCTATGGATACAAGATATTTAATGCTCCAAACTCTTATTTTTTTGATTCTGGACCGCGAGAGTTATTTCTTTCAATCTCTATCTTTTTACCCATACTAGGTATTGGTATGTACCCCGATTTTGTTCTTTCACTATCAGTTGACAAGGTCGAAGTTATTCTATCTAATTCTTTTTATAGATAGTTTTGATGAATAAAAAAAAAAAAAATCCTAGGATTTTTTTTTAATCGTTCGTTGTACAATGAAAAAAAGAAGGCTTTTTCTTCTTCTCTTAAGTTAAGTAAAAAAATGAATTTGAATCGGCGCGAACCCTGTGAATCAAATATTGTAGTGATTCACAGGGTTCTCATCAGTTCACATAAAGTTTTTTTATCTTATATGCACTGTACACTTTTCTATTCGTAAGAGTCTTTTTTGAATCCTTTTGAATTCAATTAGATGTTAATGTAAATGAACCATAACTATGTAGTCCTATTCCTAATAGATTGACCCCAAAATAGCATATCCAAATTATAAGAAAGCCAATAGACGCCACAATTGCGGAATTTATACCCTTCCATTTTATATTGGTTCGAATATGTAAATAAATCGCGAATACGATCCAAGTAATAAATGCCCAAGTTTCCTTTGGGTCCCAACTCCAATATGATCCCCATGCTTCGTTAGCCCATACTGCTCCAGAAAGTATCCCTATGGTTAAAAAGATAAATCCTAGACTAATAACCCGATAACTCCAATAATCCAATTGTTGAATAAATTGCGACCTGTAATAATTCTTCGGAGAAAAAAAAGAAGTATTTTGTAAAACATTGCTTCTTTCATTCATGTATTCGATTTCACCAAAGAAAAATGACCCATTTAAATTTAATAAATGGTTACTTGTAAAAAAAAACTTTCTGTTTTTTCTAACTGCAATGACTAGAAGTGCTACTGATAATAATGATCCACATAAAAGGGCTGCATAGCCCAATATCATCATACTTACGTGCATTATTAACCACTCGGATTGAAGAGCGGGTACTAATATTTCAGATTCGTGTATTTCAGTTAAAAGACCTGAAGTAGCAAAGCCTTGGGTAAAAATAGCACTTGGGCCGATTATTGCGCTTAAAAAATTTTTATTTTTTTTGAAATACGGAACTATATGAATAAGGGAGAAACTCCATGAAAGGAAGATTAATGATTCATATAAATTACTTAGTGGAAAATGTCCCGAATAAATCCAACGCGTAACTAATAATCCTGTTATACAGAAAAAAGTCATTATCATGCCCTTTTCTGATGAATCGTAGAGTTTTATGATTTCATCGACTAAAAAGGTTATCAAATGAATTGTAATTACAATTGAAACGATCGAAAAAGAAATATGAGTTAATATATGCTCTAAGGTTGAAAATATCATAAAAATCTTAAAAAGTAGGAGTTCTTTAATTACAAGAAATCAGGAATTGAATTCATTATAGGATCTATTTAGTTTTTTTAGAAGATGGCATGCCGCCACTCGGACTCGAACCGAGATGCTCTAGCACTGCTTCCTAAGAGCAGCGTGTCTACCAATTTCACCATAGCGGCTTGTCTTGAACTCATAATAGCCTATGAATAAGCAATCGTCTAGATTTAAGAATGCAATTGGTTGCAATATTTTTTAGGAAAGATTCAAATGGATGAATCAAAATTAGTTCAAATAGGTATTTAAAGGTTCATTATTTTAGTTTAGGGCCTTAGTTTTCTTAAGATTTTCGTGTATTTTATACTCTCCTCAACTTGAACTCTTTAAAACTAGATAGTTTTATTATCAATTAATAGGATAGAACTCAAAAAAATCCATTTTCTTAATGAATCCAAAAGAAAAAAACCTATTTTGGATCACTCAAAATTGATACATTATTTATCCAGACTCTCTTCACTAAGTGTTTTTGATTTTCTTGATTGGGTTGATCGCGAGAGATATATGGGGGTGTATATAGGAATTCAGAGAAAATCAAAAAGTCAGAAAGTTACACAAAAGGGTTTAAAATCTTGAATCAATTAGTTTCAATGATTTTAGTAACTAAAGATTCAAGATTTTCTATTTGCTCTTCTATAGATAGAGAGAAAAAGTGGATATAGAGAAAAAATAAAAAGTTGTATTATTGTAACAAATAGGGAGATGCGGAAAATAAGACTCCCCGCCTTGGAAATGAGAAAATATACTAAAAAGAAAATTGAGTATCTTTTGTTTATTCTTTTGTCAACAAAAAGAAAGCCTTTTTTATTTTTTTGAATTGAGTAAGGTAAACAGAAGAATTCTTATTCTACATATTCTAAGAGCGGAGCGAATTCCATTTCATATTGATTAACTCAATAGGTAATGGAATTCATTAATTTGATTTTCGAAA